TCCAATCATTGGTATCGAAAATTTATACAATAAAATTAGGCAGGTCCCTAGTCTAGTATAGTTCCCTATCTATGATTCTGCTATTTACTAAAATCATTTTAATGGAATATTGGAGGAATCGAATCCCTTGTATGAGTAGAAAGAATAAGTACAATTTTGAATTGAATGTTTTTCTTATGTACAAAGTAACACCCAACCATTAGAATTGGATCAGTGAAGCATTTTTCAGTCATTCATTGAATGATAAATCACTACAAGTGAGGGAGATACACGATTTAAATAACGGAAGATCCAATATTTTAAAATTGTATCTAGAATGACCGGAAAGGTAGAAACGAGACCAGATATAATTTGCTCATAATGAGCAAATCCAAAATCTTTGTAGACAGAGCCAATCATTAGTTCCCAACCGTGGGGCGAATGGAATCCTATACATAAATCGGTTAATAAAAGAATGGAAAAAGCTTTTATTGTGTCGCTTAAGTTATATAGAAATTCTTGAACCCAAGAGTTAAGAATAACAAGTTCTTCATTACCTAGAATAGAATAACTGCTTAGAATAACGAAACAGATTATATTTGTCGAGAAGTGCAAAATCGTATAGATACAATCTTCATTGTGCATCTTGATCAATTGGATCGTTTCGTTGTAGATTCCGATACGAAGCTTTTCTAGATGTGTTTCCGGGTATTCCTTTATCATTTCGTCCAAGAGGAAGAGTTCCTCTAATTCTATGAATTTTTTTAGAATACTCTTTTCTTGAATAGCATTCAAAAGAATTTCGGATTGCCCAGTATCCCACCAATCAGTAACCCAAGATTCCAGACTTTTAGTAAATGAGAGAGAGATCCACCAGGGCAAAAATACTATAGATGCAAGATATAGAAGGGGAATTAATGCTTTCTTTTTTGCCATTTTTTCGTCTTTGAATTTTTAATGAACTCACCCCATTCGTCGACGCCATACGATACTAACGAATATTCATATCAAGGATAAGTTCTATTACAAGTTATCGAGCCCGCGAATTTATTCCCTGTTTTTTTGTGTATGATTCAGTAGTTAATACTTGACTTTAGAAATAATACAGAAATGGAAGAAAAAGGAATCCACTTCGAATTCGCACTTCAAATTCGAATAAAGATATTGTTTCCAAATATATCAGTTGCTAAAATTCGAAGAAAGTGACTCCTTTCAATAAAGAAATGCACTAAAGAGCCCCTTCAAGTAATGAATATTTCGGATTTTGAAACGAAAGAACCCTCTTTCTATCAAAATATCCAATTTTTTGAAAAAAAAAAACTATCCATACCATAGCATAGTCCGGGAATAATTGAGATAAATTTCTGAAGAATATTGTGATTATGATCAAAAAAAATGACTACCAAAACAAGACAAAAAGGTTATCGTGATAAGCGTCCCAATCGTTTGGTAATTAAGAAGTACAAAAAGGGATAAAAAGAACCATCGATTGACAAAACAAAAAAAAAGATAATCTAGAACATATAATCTATCTATATCTAATATATTAATTCCAAATATTGAAAAAAAGCATTCAATCTTTTCAGTTTCAGTTCATTTTTCAAAATACTTCAATTGGTACACGCAAGAAATAAGCCAATTCAGCAGCTTTTTGCTCAATTTCTCGCGGAGTCAAATTCTCATCAGTACGAGTCAAAGGAATAGCCCCGTGGCCTCTGATTTCCATATAAAGGACACGACGAGCATAAATACCCTCTTTAACTTCTATTCGGATGGACTGGATGTCTTTCATAAGGAATTGGAGGAAGATACGACGATTTTTTCCAGGAAATCCCCAACGAAAAATACACACTATTCCTTCTTTTCTATCGAATCGATCATAACCACTACCTACGTTCCACGAAATTGTGCACCACAAATAAGAGCTAATAAAGAGACCCGCAATCCCGTAGAAAGACATCACGATCCCCTGCGGAAAAAAAATGATTTGGGGAGACGGAAATAAAGATATCAAATTCCTACCAAGATAACTGGAAGTTCCAACTAATAAAAACCCTAATGAACCTAAAAAAAGGATAAAGGCCCAGCAGAAATTACTTGTTTTTCGAGACCCTGCTATAAGTTCTATCCATATATGTTCTGATCGCCAATTCATACTAGATCTAGTTACATTTTATTGAAATTGAGAGAATAACCCCAATGAATTTGACTTTTTTGTGTGTTTCCGAAGTAACTCTCATCAACTAGCACTATTCTGATGTGAACTTTTATTTTAGGAGTAATTCATCGAATTGGTTAGATATAAAATAAGAATATCCACTTCCTATGATTTCCTATAGATATCTCCATCCATATAGATACATTAACTTTCCATTTCAGACATTCGCCCCGATCCCGATTTTATTTCTTTGCAAATAGCTAGAATTTATTTACTCATATATCATGTTTACGCATGCATAAGAGTTTCTTTATGGTCGGGGGAAACCCCATCACATATTTGATTCTAATAAATGGATATCTGTGTTATGGTCTAAGTCTTGAAAAAAAATCGATTAGATTTAGCCCCATCATATCGATATCTAAAAAATCTTGTTTTTTTGAATATGAAGAGATAAAGAAGCCATCGCAATTGCCGGCAATATTAGGCCCACGAAAGGCACAAAAAAGGAGGGTAAGTTTGTCATAAAATGGATACCTGGATTTAATATTTTTACCTGTTATTGTTATATTGTTATTTATATTGTTATAAAGGTATCTTATAATAATTATAATTCATATATAATTATACTAAGCATATCTAAGTGAGTATGTGAGTACATAATATTAATATATAATAAAAAATATATAAATAGAATAAAATAAGTACAAGGAATGTAGAACTAAATAAATAGAATTTTTCATCTTTCTACATGAAATATATATAGTAGAATCCCTTTTTTATTATTTTTTATTATCCTGTTTTTGTCTTATAATTTGAATTTAATAAAATTGAATAAAATAAAGAAAGAGTGTCTTACAAATTCCTGAAAAATTTGTTATAATCCGATCCGGGAATAGGGATTTTTAGTAAAACTGGGGATTATCAAAAAATATCGAAAGATGCAAGATTCTATACTTTTCTATTTTCGATATGTGAATTCTATACACATAAGAAGGGAACCTTAAATTCGTTTTATTCTCCTTGCCGAATTTTTATTTCGCGGAATAAGGAATTCGCTCTTTTTTTTTTTAGAGGTTTACTGATTATTAATCGGTAATATCGGTAAAAAGTGTAAAAAAAATTATCCGCACAATTCTTTTTACACTTAAATCTTATGGTCTCAAATGTTACCAAAGTAAAAATCCATTCTACGGATTTTTACTTTGGTTTCTATAAACTAAATAACTACTCGTTTTACAAAAAAAATAATGATTTCTATTTTTATTAATTTTTTTGTATTAAGGATCTACTTGATTGAATTTTGATTCCGAGGAAAGAAAGCATGGAGCTGAAATAACTCACTCAGAACGTCTTTTAAAAGATTACGCGGTACGATTGGGTCAAATAGGCCCTTGTGGAATAAATATTCAGCCGCTTGTGAGCCCTCAGGTACTGTCATATTCAATGTTTGTTCAATTACTCTTTTACCCGCAAATGCAATGTAGGCATTGGGTTCAGCAATAATGATATCACCCAACATACCAAAACTGGCTGTCACCCCACCAGTAGTCGGAGATGTAAGGATTGATACATAGAATAACTTTTTATTTGATTGATAATCATATAAAGCAGAAGCTATTTTAGCCATTTGCATCAAGCTCAAACTTCCTTCTTGGATGCGTGCTCCTCCGGAAGCACACACTAAAATTAGAGGTAAAAATTGATTGGTAGCATATTCGATCAAACGGGTGATTTTCTCGCCAACTACGGATCCCATACTACCCCCCATAAACTCAAAATCCATAACCCCAATTGCTATGGGAATACGGTTTAGTTGACCGGTGCCTGTTTGAACAGCCTCAGTTAATCCTGTCTTTCTTTGATAAGAATCAATACGATCTTTGTAAGATTCCTCTTCTAACTGAAATTCAATGGGATCCACAGAGACCATCTCTTCATCCATAGGAGCCCAAGTACCTGGATCAATCGAAAGTTCTATTCTATCTGAACTACTCATTTTCAAATAATGTCCACAGTGTTCGCAAATATTCATTTTTGATTTCAAAAATTTATTATAATTTAATCCATAACAATTTTCGCATTGAACCCACAAATGCCTATATTTTTGAGTCAAATCTAGATCATTAGAGTTTTCCGTTTCCGTTTCTGTTATAGTTAAATCACGACCATCCGGACGCCTTTTTATACTTGAACTTTGGTTTTCACTACTATTTCTGCTTTCATGAAAAATGTAACTATAAAAGTAATTGTCATTGTAATTGACAATACCACTTAAAATGTAACTATCAATACAAATTTGAGAACGAAAATAACTGTCAATACAACTATTAATGTGGTTATTCCAACTATATTTAGTATCATATATGTAAGGATCATAGTGGGGATCGTCATTATTAAATACACTATTCATATAACTAAAATTCCGAGAATTCGAAAAAGGACTTTCTAGTTCACTTAGAAAAGAATGATCATTGTCAATCTCAAAAATCTTATTTTCAATATCAAAATATATGAAATAACTGTCCCGATTATTATCCCTAACTAAAAAAGTATCATCAGGTATGAAATTATGAATGTCTCTAACGCCGACTAAATGATCAACATTACTGTAACTAGAATTGTCACTATCGCTCCCACTAAGAGTGTTTTTATCTATATGATTTCGAGTCGGGTCTTGACTTCCACCGGTATTTTCAATAGGACTAAGGTTATCCATTGATTTACTTAGCCCCCCCCCGTATTCTAACGCCTTTTTGTACAACATCGAGTTGAACCACCCCTTTTCCATAAAGCCTTTTTGCCCATATTTACATGAAAAATACAATAGATGAATAGTCATTCGATAAAAAATAATTTGAAT